ATGCTTTTCTCCCATTCGGAAGGATCTCATGTCATAATTTTCCGTATCCACGACTGTTTATGTCTTTAGCATGATCACTTGATGAAATGTGGAGGGAAGCGGGTTAAATGGCCGATACTACTGGAAGGATTCCTCTTTGGATAATCGGTACCGTAACCGGTATTCTTTTGATCGGTTTAATAGGTATTTTCTTTTATGGTTCTTATTCCGGATTAGGTTCATCCCTGTAGGAATCAGATGAACTGAGGCATAGATATAAAAGCGTAAGAATTCAACTTTCCTTCCCCCTCCAATCCGACAACCAAAGAAGGGGGAGGTCCCCGTTCGATTCCATTTTTTCTTTTTTCCGATGCTGTTTTGAAAGTTTTTGGTGATTCCGAACACCTATTCCTCGATCTTATGAATGACACGAGATACGGTTGTAGATTAAATATCAGGAAAAAATATCAATACGACTAGGATCTTAATGGATCTATTTTGGTATATCATCTTTCTTTCTATTTCATCAAAGTTGAAATTTTTTCATTTAAGAAGTTCATTCAAGAAGTTCTATTTGCTCAATAAATTTCTCTCTCTTTTTTGTTTGTCCACGACTTTCTTTATCTAATTTATCTATTTTCTTATCTATTGATAAGAAAATAATAAGAAAAAAGAATGAAAAAAAAAAACGTGAAATCGAGAAAAAGCGAAATAAACACGAAATCTTTGACTAAACGAATCAAGACTCATTACCTTCCTATTTCGACACAAGAAATGTGCAAAATTCCTTTTCTTGTGTCGAAGACTAGGAAGACAAAGATAAAAAATCCCCTAGAACCCCATTTGGGCTTTCTGTTCTGTGCGTTTTATTCTCCGGCTTGGACTAGTATCGAATCGAATTTGACTCTCGACTAGAAAACTATTGAAGCAATGGACTCTCTGACATTTCAATCGCATAATAGTTCCATAGTCACATCAGTCCCATTTCATTAAAAAAAAAAATCAAGTGAAAAACTTAAATAGTCTTATATAATACTATGACTAAAGATGTAGTAGTGTAGTAGAACGAATTCCCAATATCTCGTAGAAAGGAATAGAAAATCAAATTCCATTTTTTTTCTTAATTGTCAACAAAAATTTTCTTCTTATTATGAACTTCATGTTGAAAAATCCACGAATCTAGAAATTCATTTCGGACAATTGAACCTTCTCGAACTGCTTTTTTTTCAGAACCAAAAAAATTTGTGCCAAAATAACAGATGCAAAAAAGAACAAGAGGCCTTGGACACGTAATGGGTCTTGAAGGACTATTTCTGCATCTCCTTGACCAAATCCACCCACATTAGGATTACTCGTTAATGGTTGATCAAGTTTGATCGATTCACCCTCTGAAACAAGAAGTTCTGGTCCTGGAGGAATAATATCAACCGCTTGACGCCCATCCGATGCATCCCCGATGGTTATTTCGTATCCGCCTTTTTCTTTTCGTATAATTTTCTTTACTATACCCGCTGCTGTAGCATTATAAACTGTATTATTACTCTTGCTTCCGTCGGGATAAATCTGACCCCTTCCCCTGTTACCGCCTACGTATATGGGATATTTTAAGAAGTGAACATCTTTCTTAGTAGCAGGGTCGGGGGAAAGGATAGGAAAGGTGATTTCACTATATTTTTTCCCAGGAACAGGACCTATCACAAGAATATTTTTTTTATTTGGTCGATAGCTCTGAAAAGAAAGATTACCGATCCTTTCTTTCATCTCTGGAGAAATACGATCGGGTGGCGCTAATTCAAATCCCTCGGGTAATATAAGAACAGCCCCCACATTCAAAGCACCCTTTTTGCCATTAGCAAGAACTTGTTTTAGTTGCATATCATAAGGGATTCGAACAACTGCTTCAAATACAGTATCGGGAAGGACTGTTTGTGGAACCTCAATATCCACGGGCTTCTTAGCTAAATGGCAATTGGCACATACAATACGTCCAGTCGCTTCTCGTGGATTTTCATACCCCTGCTGTGCAAAAATAGGATATGCACTTGAAATGGATGCCCGAGTTATTATATAGATCATGAGCGATACGGAAATGGATCGAGTAATCTGTGCTCTTAGCCAAGAAAAAAGATTTCTAGTTTGCATGGTCCAATCATTTCTCCCGAAAATTTCTACAATAAATTGGGTAGGTTGCTAGTCGAGTTCCCTAGCCACGATTCGGCTATTTACTGGAAAAATATCACTGCAGTAGTGGCAAAACTCCAGGGGTAGAAATAGAAAGAATTTGGAATGCTTTGCTTATGTCCACAGTAATAAACATTCGAATTGGATTAATATCCCTTAATCATTTTTCTTTTCAGTCAGTCATTGAATGATAAACCACTACAAGCGATGGGGATAAACGGTTTAAATAACGGAAGACCCCATATTTCCAAATTGTATCTAGAATGACTGGCAAAATGGAAACAAGAACAGATAGAATTTGATCATTAGGAGCAAATCCAAAATCTTTGGAGATAGAACTAATCATTAGTTCCCAACCATGATGGGAATGATATCCAACACAGAAATCAGTTACCAAAAGAATCGAAAATGCTTTTATTGTGTCACTTAAGTTACATAAGAATTCTTGAACCCAAGAGTTAAGAAAAAGAAGTTCTTCATTACCCAAAATCGAATAAGCACTTAGAGTAAGGAAATAAATGAGATTTGTCGAGAAGTGCAAAATGGTATGAATACAATCCTCGTTGTGTATATTGATCGATTGAATTATTTCTTTTTGGCTTCCTATCCGAAGCTTTTGTAAATGTGTCTCCGGGTATTCCTTTATCATTTCGTCCAAGAGAAGGAGCTCCTCTAAGTCTATGAATTTTTCTAGAATACTCCTTTCTTGAATATCATTCAAAAAAGTTTCGGATTGCTTCGCATTCCACCAATTTCTAACCCAAGATTCTAGACTTTTCGTAAACGAGAAAGAGATCCACCAGGGTAAAAATACTATAGATGCAAGATATAAAAGGGGAATAAGCGCTTTTTTTTTTGCCATTTTTTTCAGATATTATTGTTGAATTCGAAAAAATCTTGCAAAGAATAGAGAAATAGAATAAGAATCCACTTTGAATTGAATAGACTTTTGCCGAAGAAATTCTCATTAAGTTGTGCCATAGAAAAAAGAGGAGTGTCGAGTTTTTTTTACCTCCAGCTGAGAATCAAAAAGCATTCATTCTTCAAAAAACTTCCATTGGTACACGTAAGAAATAGGCCAATTCCGCAGCTTTTTCTTCCATTTCTCCGGGAGTGAAATTCTCATCAGTACGGGTTACGGGGATGGGCCCCTGGCCTCTGATTTCTAGATAAAGGACAGGACGAGTATAAATACCCTTTTTAAGTTCGATTCGGATAGATTGAATATCTTTTATAAGGAATCGAAGTAGGATGCGACGGTTTTTTCCAGGAAATCCCCAACGAAAAATGCACACTATTCCTTCTTTTCTATCGAATAGATCATAACCACTACCAATATTCCAAAAAATTGTGCACCACAAATAGGAACTAATAAAGAGGCCTGCAATCCCATAGAAAGACATCACGATCCCCTGTGGAAAAAAAATGATTTGCTGAGAGGGAAATAAAGATATCAAATTCCTACCAAGATAGCTGGACATTCCAACCAATAAGAATCCTAATGAACCTAAGAAAAGGATAAAAGCCCAGCAGAAATTACTTCTTTTTCGAGACCCCATTATAAGTTCTATCCATATACGTTCTGATCGCCAATTCATACTAGATTGAGTTCTATTTAAATTGAATTGAGATAATAACCCCAAAATGAATTGGATCTTATTTACTCTTCTTTTGGTTTTCGAAGTCACTCTCATCAACTAGTACTATTCAGATGTCAATCTTTCGAGCGAATTTCTCAAATTAGGTAGATCTAAATAACATTTCCTTCATATGACCGCCCTATAGACTACTATAGACTATAGATAGCTACATACATTGACTTTCTATTTCAAAGACCGACCCCTTTTTATTCCTGATCTATTTGTTTGAACTAGAATTCATTTACCCCTATCTCTTCGCATGCATAAGAGATTTTCTCATTTATGTTCAGAAAAAATCCCCTTTTTACTAATATAGATATCTGTGTTATGATTCAAGTTTAAGTCTTGAAAAAAGAAGATTTGGCTTCATCAGGTCTAAACAATCTTATTTTTTTGAACAAGAAGAAATAAAGAAGCCATTGCAATTGCCGGAAATAATAGGCCGACTAAAGGCACAAAAATAGATGGAAAGCTGATAGTTGTCATAGAATGGGTACCTCGATATACTATTTGACTTTGTTTATATTGTTATAAAAATCTTTGAAGTCGAATTCGATTTAATTATACTAATTCGATCTAAGTGAGTATAGTATATACTAGCATGTATAAATAAAAAACCGAATTTCTTTTTTGTACAAAAGTCTCTATGTATGAAAATTGACTTTCTTATTCTTCATCCCTTTTTTTCTTTTCTTCTCTTGCTCTTTCTTGGGTTTTAATGCAATCAAGAAAGAAATTTTTTTGAATTCCCGAAGGATATTCGTTAGGATCTGATCCAACTTCTTAGTCAAAGTGAAAATTCTTGTGAAAAAATGGAAATAGAGAAAAAGTCCATTTTTTGAATTTCCGTTCGATAGACATATGTAGGAAGATGAAATTTGTTTTCTAAATTTCCCAGAAGGAGGAAGTCGCTTTTTTAGCTTGTTGATCGAGGTTTTTAGTAATCAGCACTTCAAGTAAAAGTTCAAAAAATTATCCGAAACTTTGGATTCTTTCTACAATTAACAATTAGTACGTCGCCAATAAAAACCACATTTCATTTTTCTTATTTTGACGTTGATTACAAAAAAGTCGTTTTCCTTTTTTGTAATCAACGTCAAAATTATTGATAATCGGCCAGAATACTTTGATTTAATCCAAAAAACCCTTATCGAATAAGTTTTCGGCTTCTTGTGAACCCTCAGGCAATGTCTGATTCAACGTAATTATCAGCTTCCAGGTCATCGGGATCATCCGAGTCCGAGTCATCGGGATCATCCCAATCGGGACCATCCCAGTCATCGGGATCATACCAATCGGAATCATCCGAGTCCGAGTCATCGGGATCATCCCAATCGGGACCATCCGAGTCCGAGTCATCGGGACCATCCGAGTCCGAGTCATCGGGACCATCCGAGTCCGAGTCATCGGGATCATCCGAGTCCGAGTCATCGGGATCATACCAATCGGAATCATCCAAGTCCGAGTCATCGGGATCATCCCAATCGGGACCATCCGAGTCCGAGTCATCGGGATCATCCCAATCGGGACCATCCGAGTCCGAGTCATCGGGATCATCCGAGTCCCAGTCATAGGGATCATCCGAGTCATCGGGATCATCCCAGCTATCGGGATCATCCCAGTCATCGGGATCATCCCAGTCATCGGGATCATCACCTTCCAATAAAAAGTAATCATCATCTTCCAAAGGAAAGATACTGTGAATGTCAAATATCTCACTTAGAGTATTCTTTAAAAGATTCCGCGGTACGATTAAATCCAATAAACCCTTGTGGAATAAGTTTTCGGCTTCTTGTGAACCCTCAGGCAATGTCAGATTCAACGTTAGCTCAATTACTCTTTTACCAGCAAATGCAATGTAGGCCTCGGGTTCGGCAATAATGATATCTCCCAACATAGCAAAACTAGCTGTCACCCCACCAGTAGTAGGAGATGTAAGAATTGATACATAGAGTGACTTTTTATTTGATTGATAATTAGATAAAGCAGACGAAATTTTAGCCATTTGCATCAAGCTCAAACTTCCTTCTTGCATGCGTGCCCCTCCAGATGCGGACACTATAATAAGAGGTAGAAATCTTTTTGTAGCATACTCAATCAACCGAGTTATCTTCTCTCCAACGACGCATCCCATACTACCTCCCAGAAACCCAAAATCCAGAACCCCAATTGCTATGGGAATACCGTTTAGTTCACCTAGACCTGTTTGAACAGCTTCATTTAACCCTGTTTCTCTTTGATAAAAATCGATACGATCTTGATAAGATTCCTCCTCCTCCTCTGAATTAAATTCACTGGGATCCACAGAGACCGTGCCTTCATCCATCTCCTCTTGAAATTCAATGACAGAGACCGTGCCTTCATCCATCTCCTCCGTCTCCTCTGAATTCCATTCAATGGGATCCACAGAGACCATGTCTTCATTCATAGGGAACCAAGTCTCTGGATCAATCAAAAGTTCGATTCTCTCTGAACTACTCATTTGAAAATGATATCCACAATGTTCACAAAGATGCAGTTGTGACTTCAAAAATTTCTTATAATTTAATTCATAACAACTTTCACATAGAAGCCACAAATGTTTGTATTCCGGAGTTTTTTTACCATACATATTCTCAATTAGAGCGAAATCCTCACGATAACGTTCATCAAAAAAAGAACGATCGCTGGAATTCTCACTCTCGGTTAAAGGAGAATCCGGATAATTCAAAAAAGAACTTATTTCGTTACTAATAAAAGCACCGAATTTCTTAGAAATCAAATCTTCAATATCCAAATCTATCAAGCACCCCTCCGGATCCAAATCTATCAAGCGCCCCTCCGCAAAATCCAGCGATAGAAAGGTGGCATTCGAAGGGAAATTCTCCATTTTCGACCTACCGGATAAAGCATCCCTATCTTCACTTGTACTGGTATTTTCACTCGAATTACAATGGGCATAAAATTCCTCTACCACACGTAGATCGTCTAAGAGATCGTTAAACAATAGTAAAAAATCTAACCATTCTCCCCATCGTATCTTAGGGATTTCTTGTTCGCTGTTTGTCTTTTCTGTATTTTCTGTCGTAATCATAGAGATGTTCCTCTCTGTTGAAGATTTAATGTATGCGAAGAAACCTTTTCTATTTCTACTAAATGATACTTAATGATACTAAATGATATTTAATGATATTGCTTCACTAATGTAATTGTAATGTATTGTAATTGTAATGTATGCGAAGAAACTTTTTCGACCTCTACTTAATGATATTTAATGATACTGCTTCACTAATGTAATTGTAATGTATTGTAATTGTAATGTATGCGAAGAAACTTTTTCGACCTCTACTTAATGATACTGCTTCTAATAATCCGTTTCTATTTCAATACGGAACAAAAACGACAGTAGATAAGATGGGTAGAAAGAATTCTTATACTTGACTCGCTATTCATATCCGTGGGCATAGCCCTAACCTACGGGATATATAAGAAGAAACAATAGTATAATAAGAAAGAATAGACCGATCCTAGGAATCCATAGGATTAATTGTGGATCCAGCACAATATTAGAAAGGCTTGAGTTTTTGAGCCTTCGATTTTGGATCTATACTTTTTTTGATATACAAGCAAGATCTTCAATCCAAAATCGATTCCATACGCTATACAAACAATAGTTGTATTCGGCTCAATCCTTTTTGTAAAAGATTGGGCCGAGTTTAAT